GCTTTTTTTTTTACACGCGTCTTTTTTTAGGGGGCCGGCAGCCATTATGTGGCATAGGAGTTACATCCCGTACGAAACTTAACAGTATACCACTTCTACGAATAGCTCTTAATGCCGCATCTCGTCCAAGGCCAGGACCTTTTATCATAACTTCTGCTCGTTGCATACCTTGATCCACTACTGCACGAATAGCGGTTCCTGCCGCAGTTTGGGCAGCAAAAGGTGTCCCTCTTCTTGTACCCTTGAATCCACACGTGCCAGCGGAGGACCAAGAAATAACCCGACCCCGTACATCCGTCACAGTCACAATGGTATTATTGAAACTTGCTTGAACATGAATAACTCCTTTTGGTATTCTACGTGCATTCTTCCGTGATCCGATACGTCCACCCCTACGTGAACCCATTTTTGGTATAGTTTTTGCCATATTTTATTCTCTCATTTTTATTCTCTCAAAAATACATAAATATAAGTTAGAGATATACCCATCTTATGTCAAAACAGCTCCTTTTTTCTACATCGTGTTCTTAGAAAGATCTTTCTTTTTATTATTTTGTTTTGACTATTACTATGATTCTTATTATAAATTATAGTTATTGTTTATTTCTATTTTTTATATTCTAAAATTATATTTAATATTAATAATTATATTTAATAAATAAAAATAAATATTAAAAATTAAATCAAAATTATTTAAAATTTAAAGAAGGATTAGCCTTGTCTTTGTTTATGTTTAGGGTTAGAACAAATTACCATAATTCGTCCTCGTCTACGGATCAGTCGACATTTTTCACAAATTTTACGAACAGAGGCTCTTATTTTCATTTTTGTCATTCCCAAACTGAATTCTCAATATACTTATAGGAAGAAAATATCTTTCTTTCGATTGGAACCTTACTGATTTTATATCTCGAGATGGGAAATTTAAAAGTTGAAAAAACTACTTAATCATTCGAATCTTTATTGCGGAGTCTATAAATTATACGTCCTCTAGTTGAATCATAACGACTTACTTCAATTTTTACCCTATCCCCAGGTAGTATACGTATAAAACTGCGCCGTATTCTTCCCGAAATATAACCTAAAATGAAATCTTCATTATCTAAATGAACCCGAAACATACCATTGGGAAGTGATTCAGTAATTAAACCTTCATGAATCCATTTTTGTTCTTTCATTCCACGTAAAACCCCCTTAAATTGAAGTATCAACTAATTAATGTAGGAGGAGTGAGATTAGAAACCCGCCCTTTTCCTTTCTTTTTTCTTTTTTTTAACAAAAAGGAAGTTCCGAAGAAAATTCGGATATCAGAAAAATTACCATATATAACACAAGAGTTCTCCGCCGATTCCTTCTAGTCGAGCCTCTCGATCTGTTATTATACCCCGAGAAGTAGAAAGTATCACAATCCCCATTCCGCCTAAAATTCTCGGAATTCGTTGATAATTAGAATAGATTCGCAGACCGGGTCGACTTATTCGTTTTAAATTCAAACGAGGTTTTTGTAGCCCCTTTCTATGTCGTAGCTTTAAAACACAAAAATACTTTTCGCTTTCACGATGTTTCCTGGCGTTTTCAATAAAACCCTCTCGTAAAAGTATTTTAATAATGTTTTTGGTGATGTTAGTACATGGCACTCGAATCGTTCCTTTTCTATTCATATCAGCATTTCGTAGAGAGTTTATTATGTCAGCAAGAGTGTCCCTAGCCATGATAAACTAAAAAGGGTGTTGTCTATAGTTTTAGGTATATTGACATGTTCTTTTTTTTTTACATTTTGAAATTATTAGTTTATCAATTTAGTTTCTTAGTTTATCAATTTAGTTTCAAAGTATATGCGTCAGACACACTCTACTAATGAATTTCATCTATTTCAGAAAATTGTTTAGTATAAACTCTATCAAGGGCTCTTCTTCTATATTTATAATACCTCAGGTGCTAGTGAAACTATTTTAGTGAAATTTAATTGTCTCAATTCCCGGGCGATCGCACCAAAGATTCGAGTTCCTTTTGGATTTCCTTCTTGATCAATGACAACTGCAGCGTTGTCATCATATCGGATTATCATACCATTGTCACGTTTGAATTCTTTACAAGTACGTACAATTACAGCTCTGATCACTTCTGATTTTTCGAGGGGTGTGTTTGGCAATGCTTCCTTGATCACAGCAACAATAATGTCACCTATCTGAGCATATCGTCGATTACTAGTCCCGATGATTCGAATACACATTAATTCTCGGGCCCCACTGTTATCCGCTACATTCAAATGGGTTTGAGGTTGAATCATTTTTTGAATCTCTTCTTTAAAAGGAGAAGTAAAAAAAAGAAGTATTGGTTTGTCAAAAAAAAGAAACTTGCAATTGTTTTTTTTTTATCCCCGTAGGCTTTTTTCTTTAGTTTGGTTTAGTTTGGCTGGGTTCCATCTTCTACATTTTTATCCCGAAGTAATGTAATGAATTGAGTTCGTATAGGCATTTTTGAAGCTGCTATTGAAATC